AGATAATAACGAATAGAAAGGAATTAATGACTTGGACTGGGTATTAACGGTCAATCTCCGGTAGAAGGTTCCGTCGGAACAATTATTTATTTCAGGTACCTCTTAAATAAAAAAAAAAAGAGAGAAAATGTGGGGAGAAATGACAAGAAGATATTGGAACATGAATTTTGAAGAGATGATGAAAGCAGGAGTTCATTTTGGCCATGGTACTAGGAAATGGAATCCTAGAATGGCACCTTACATCTCTTCAAAGCGTAAAGGTATTCATATTACAAATCTTACTCGAACTGCTCGTTTTTTGTCAGAAGCCTGTGATTTAGTTTTTGATGCAGCAAGTATAGGAAAACACTTCTTAATAGTTGGTACCAAAAATAAAGCAGCCAATTCAGTAGCATCAGCTGCAATAAGGGCTCGGTGTCATTATGTTAATAAAAAATGGCTCGGTGGTATGTTAACGAATTGGTCCACTACAGAAATGAGACTTCATAGGTTCAGGAACTTGAGATCGGAACAAAATACGGGGAAACTCAACTGTCTCCCGAAAAGAGATGTAGCAATGTTGAAGAGGCAATTATCTCACTTGCAAACCTATCTGGGCGGGATCAAATATATGACGGGGTTACCCGATATTGTAATCATCGTTGATCAGCAAGAAGAATATACGGCTCTTCGAGAATGTCTCACTTTGGGGATTCCAACAATTTGTTTAATCGATACAAATTGTGACCCGGATCTCGCAAATATTCCGATTCCAGCGAACGATGACGCTATAGCTTCAATCCGATTGATTCTTAACAAATTAGTATCCGCAATTTGTGAGGGCGGTTCTAGCTATATAAGAAATTGTTGATTAATAATAGGATAAGTCAATGACTTTGGAAACTCCATAAATTGATTCAATCGGTTACTATCCCTGAGTCTCAAAAAAGAGATCAAAATCACTGGGGATATTATGTGATCACTTGGGATCCGAAATATACGATTGATTCAAAGTAGACGAGTTGAGAAAGAGATACGAGATGGCTGAATCAAAATAATTCCTTTTTAAGTTCTATTTATGTCAGAGGGCAATATGAATGTTTTACCCTGTTCCATCAACTCACTAAAAGTGTTATACGATATATCCGATGTGGAAGTAGGCCAACATTTTTATTGGCAAATAGGGGGTTTCCAAGTCCATGCCCAAGTACTTATCACTTCTTGGGTTGTAATTGCTATCTTATTAGGTTCAGCCACTATAGCTGTTCGGAATCCACAAACCATTCCAACCGACGGTCAGAATTTCTTCGAATATGTCCTGGAATTCATTCGAGACTTGAGCAAAACTCAGATTGGAGAAGAATATGGTCCTTGGGTTCCCTTTATTGGAACTATGTTCCTATTTATTTTTGTTTCTAACTGGTCAGGTGCCCTTTTACCCCGGAAAATCATACAGTTACCGCATGGAGAGTTAGCTGCACCCACGAATGATATAAATACTACTGTTGCTTTAGCTTTACCTACGTCAGTGGCATATTTCTATGCGGGTCTTACCAAAAAAGGATTGGGTTATTTCGGTAAATACATTCAACCAACTCCAATACTTTTACCAATTAACATCCTAGAAGATTTCACAAAACCCTTATCACTTAGTTTTCGACTTTTCGGGAATATATTAGCGGATGAATTAGTAGTTGTTGTTCTTGTTTCTTTAGTACCTTCGGTGGTTCCTATACCTGTCATGTTCCTTGGATTATTCACAAGCGGGATTCAGGCTCTTATTTTTGCAACTTTAGCCGCAGCTTATATAGGTGAATCCATGGAGGGTCATCATTGACTAGCTTCCGAAATGGTCTTAAAAAAAAGCTTATCCCAACTCATACCGGTATATACGATCTAGAATAGGAGCAAAAAAAAAATGTATGATATTAGAGAATTAAAAAAAAGTAAGGGGGGTTGAGCTGGGTATATGTAAGGGCTCTAAGCCAATCCCTGTATATGTTTCGAAGAATGATTCTAGAATCCGGTTCAATAGAAGATACGGATGGTTTACGTTATTAAAGAAACAATGTATATGTGATATTAGATATTCACTAGTTATATATGGGCTATCCATATATATTATTTCCCATCCCACTGAATTTAGACGGATTCCAATGCAAGCCCTTCCGTTTTATCTGTGACTGTGGATTGAATGAATAAACAAATGAAGTCAAGCATGCATATAGAAGAGAAAGAGCGAAGAATTGAAAGAATGGAATGGTTCGGAACAAAGAAATGGAAGAATTGGAACCATATAGATTTACAAAGACTCCACGGATAGGAACTAAAAACGAGATATCGAAGTAGCTCTGATGATTCAGTAATATTATTATTTCAATTCAGAGTTCTTAGTTCTTTTTTTTTCGGATAGATCTTAAGTGATGGAATAATGAAGTAATAATTCATCGGTTGATTGTATCATTAACCATTTCTTTTTTTTGGTGCGAGGAACTTAATATGAATCCATTGATTTCTGCCG